TCACAGTTTAATGAATCTTCCACTTATTTGATGGGATGGTTAAGAGATTATCTATGGTTAAACTCTTCACAACTTATCAACGGATATAACCCTTTTGGTATGAATAGTTTATCAGTTTGGGCGTGGATGTTCTTATTTGGACATCTTGTTTGGGCTACTGGATTTATGTTCTTAATTTCCTGGCGTGGATATTGGCAAGAATTGATTGAAACTTTAGCATGGGCTCATGAACGCACACCTTTGGCTAATTTAATTCGATGGAGAGATAAACCAGTAGCTCTTTCCATTGTGCAAGCAAGATTGGTTGGATTAGCCCATTTTTCTGTAGGTTATATATTCACTTACGCGGCTTTCTTGATTGCCTCTACATCGGGCAAATTTGGTTAATTCTTATGTGTTATATCCTCGATAATGTCATTTCTTTCGATGCAGAAGGGGGTCCGCCTTCTTATATTTCTACTATTTCTACATCTAGGATCCGACTTTTATCATTGATACTAATAGGAAGAACCGAACCATTATGGCAAGAAAAGGGTTAATTCAGAGGGAAAAGAAGAGGCAAAAATTGGAACAAAAATATCATTTGATTCGTCGATCCCCCAAAAAAGAAATAGGTAAAGTTCCATTGTTGAGTGAGAAATGGAAAATTCACGGAAAGTTACAATCCCCACCGCGTAATAGTGCACCTACACGTCTTCATCGACGTTGTTTTTCAACCGGAAGACCGAGAGCTAACTATCGAGACTTTGGGTTATCCGGACACATACTTCGTGAAATGGTTCATGCATGTTTGTTGCCTGGAGCAACAAGGTCAAGTTGGTAAGCATTAAAATATCGTTTCATTTTTTATATTCATTTCTATGATCATAGAGGAGCCCCTTTACCATTCTGTATAAATAGGCTATTCTATTTGTACCAATATGGTAGAGGGGTGTACTCAATCCTTCTTTGTCCATTAGTTCCCAGTCCCTCTCTTCGTCGCGGGGTAGAGCAGCTTGGTAGCTCGCAAGGCTCATAACCTTGAGGTCACGGGTTCAAATCCCGTCTCCGCAACATTTTTTTTGACAAAAAACGGAGGTTTGACTCCGGTAACTAGTAATTAATTACTATTTTTTTCTTTTTATTTTGGGGTGGGCAGGAGGAAAAGAAGGGAATAGTATAGAAGTGAAGAGGATAGAACCACTCTACTATCACTGTCAACTATACTTAATTCTTTATCCTATTAAAAAAAAAATGAACCCATTACCCTGGGCGGATAGCGGGAATCGAACCCGCATCTTCTCCTTGGCAAAGAGAAATTTTACCATTCAACTATAGCCGCTTGTTCTTGATACACAATGGATGGGCCATATTTGTGCAGAGTTAGATCAGATACTCCTTTGTTTTTCAGAGTAATTGCAAAATGCTTATTTTCATTTAAAAAAAATTATTTTCATTTAATAAAAAATGAATTTAGATTCTTTTTAAATTATTGAAAATATTAATAGTAATTAGAATAATATCAAATTTGAATTGTATAAAATTAGATAGTATTCTAATAGAAATACTATATAGTTAACAATAACTATATAGTGAAATTAGAATATATAAATTTAAAATTATAATCATTCAATTTTAATAATAATAAAATTGTTATTATCAAAAAAATATTATTATCAAAATAGTATTATAAATATTATAGAAAATTTCTACTATTTATAAATAATAATATATTATAAATATAAACAAATAGTATAATAAAATTATTTAATTAATATATATATATTTTTTTTTAATTTCATTTTTAAATAGTTAAATATAAGAAGTTTGTTTGACCCCTCCCTTTCATTTTTTTTTCTTTATTTGCATTTTGGGGACTTATATTTCATTTTAATGTGTCTCACAACCTGAAAATGAAAGAATTAGGAGGGGATCATTTCATTTTTGGATCTAAATAGAACAAATAGGTTCAAGAGATGAGAGAATTAAGGATACCCACCAAAAAGACTAATCCAATCCATAATGATGTACCGGAAAATACAACATTTTTGTTATTTGACCAACCATCAGGAGAAGCAAATACAACAGGTACACTAATCAGTAAGATTGCTGAAGTAGCAATTAATGCAAAAACAGCCAATTGGAAAGCAATAGTCATCTTTCTAATCCTCCAATCTATCAACAAAAGAAACTATATACCATTTGATCCCTTTATTGGTATCGGCCAAAAAATTGTATCAGCCAAAAATTCTAATAAAACGTATCATAGAGGGATTTTACCACGAATCTATTAATGCTGTATGACTTATTAGCACCTTTTACCACCTTATTAAATTAAGGCATGAGATCGAAGGAAAGGTATTTTTTTTTTTTACTTCATTAAAAGAGGCCCGCCAGATCATTATCTATATATATACAGATCGATAGCTAGACCCATAGGATCGCACCGGATATCTTTATATATATAGGTCGTAATGGTATCAACTCATATATCCATGTTCTATTCGTTAGAAAATAAAAA